TGTTTTCTGGATTTGGAAAAGTGCGGATTTTCAAGAAAGAGAATCTTATGATATGTTAGGAATCTCTTATGATAATCATCCACGTCTGAAACGTATCTTAATGCCTGAAAGCTGGATAGGATGGCCTTTACGTAAGGATTATATTGTTCCTAATTTTTATGAAATACAAGATGCTCATTGAATAATCAGAAACTAATCTTCACCTTTTACCACAACTACAACTCTAGATATTCAAAGAGATGAAGTCTCATTAACATATTATGCATATTATGGATAAGCTAAATAATGAATAAAATAAATAAAAAAAAAAAACGACAATACAATTAGAGAGATTCATTAAGATTTTCTGATTTTGAAGATACTTTTGGGAGGATAAGCCCAGTCAATAGGATGAAACTCAAAGAGTTCATGATGTCGAACTATGTACCGCGCACGTCATTTAGATGGGCTCCAGAAAGTCACATAGGAGGAAATAAAGAAATAAAATATGAAAAGAAAATAGAAAGAAATGATAAGGGGATCAGATTCTATTTGTATTTGTACTATATCGGAGATGAATCTTGGCTATTCGCACCCCTCAACTCCCCTAGACTAGACTTTTAGGTTTTTCAACCAACCAATTTACCTTTTGTAATATGTCTGAAGTATTAATATTTTCTTTTACATACTTTATCTTATACATATCAAAAAGAGTATATACATATGCTCTTTACTCATCTTTAACTATTTTATTCTATAAAATAAAAGGAGTACATCCCCAGATATTTAGATGGATAAATATGTATCATGCTTTATACTATATTAATGAATATGCATGGCGACTCATATCAATTAATTTGTAGAATAGATACTCATACAAATTGCTCATGTGCCAGGAACCAGATTTGAACTGGTGACACGAGGATTTTCAGTCCTCTGCTCTACCAGCTGAGCTATCCCGACCATCCCTTACGCACCATCCTCATTTTAATATAGGACTTGGGTCTATGTCAATTAAAAAGACGAAAGGGGAATTGCAAAGTCTTATCCAGGCCTTGTTGGAATTTCTTGGATCTTCAAAAAAAGACTTTGTAAGTTTCAGTACAGTACGAGTAATAAAATGAATTTTTAATTATTCAAATTTAACATTGGGATTCCTTTCTCAAAGATGTTCATTTGTACGTCTTTCATATAGATCACAGGGCTTGTGATAAGAAAAAGATTTTCGCTCAGATACGTTTGTAAAATTAGAATGAACGAGAAAGATAACGAATTTTGAACCGCTAACGAAATGAGAAGGTAGGATAAATAATTAGGGAATCAAATGGGCCTTTTTGGGGATAGAGGGACTTGAACCCTCACGATTTTTAAAGTCGACGGATTTTCCTCTTACTATAAATTTCATTGTTGTCGATATTGACATGTAAAATGGGACTCTATCTTTATTCTCGTCCGATTAATCCATTCTTCAAAAGATCTATCAGATTTTGATGGAGTAAATGATTTGATTAATGAATATTTAATTCTTTTTCAACTTAATAATTGATTTACAATAATTCTTTAATTTTTCATGAAAATTAAAAGAAATACGGATTTGGGTTGTCATTAATCATTTGAAGATACTATTTCAGTACGTATACGTATATAGGTTTATTCTTCATCCTTTCTGGAGTGATTCCTTTACTAACGCACCGCAGCCAACTCCATTTGTTAGAACAGCTTCCATTGAGTCTCTGCACCTATCCTTTTTTATTATCGCCTTCTGAACCCTTGTTTGTTTTCAGAAAACCGGATTTGGCTCAGGATTGCCCATTTTTAATTCCAGGGTTTCTCTGAATTTGAAAGTTATCACTTGGTAGGTTTCCATACCAACGCTCAATTCAATTCAATTAAGTCCGTAGCGTCTACCAATTTCGCCATATCCCCCCTTTTGGTTTGTGATTAGGATTTCATTATGATACCTTTTTCCTTTTTATTTCATTTATATTATGATATGATGGAACTGTTGAATTCATTAGATAGTGATTCGCATATTGAAAACTGTTTTCTTATATTTGGATTTCTTGTCTATCTTCTTTCATCTCTCTCGGAAACTCATATTTGATACAATTAGAAAAGATTCTATTATTTCTCTATCCACAAATCAATATATAATCTAGATGGATACATATCACATATATAGTATACTTAATACTATATTATTATATATAAATGTATAGTATTATTACACCTATATTATAATTCTGCTTAATATATATTTTACATATATTTCCCTATTTATATCGTTTTTAGCGTACAATCTTGAATACTTGAACGGTCGATTCTTTTGTTTTCGTCTTAGCTCTTATCTTTGCTAACTAAAAATAACTAATAAGTGAATATAATATTAATAACCATAACGAATCTAATGGCTATAACTAATAATTAATTCCTTTTTTTTTGAATAATTAAATTTAGAATGAAATTATTTCGAATATTATTATTATAATGTAAAATCTTAATTAATGTAATTAATATGTATTAATTATATTCTATATATATCGAATACTAGAATAAGATTCTACTTTAATTAGTAAGTTATAGTAATTTAATTACTAGATTCTCTTTAAAATTCTAAATAGATAAGATAGAAAATGAGAATATTTAATGTAATAAAATTAATAGTTTAGTTTATATACTAATTTAATAGTATTAAAATAACTAATAAAATATTTTAATATTAAAGAAATAGACAATAGAATTAGATTAGTAAAAAAAAAAAAGAATTTTGAATTTCAAATATCATTTAAATTCAAAAATAAAAAAGAATCTTATTATCTAATTAACTAAATTAAGCTAATTAAGATATTGATTATTGATAATCATGTATTTGCTATGATAAATAGATCAAAATTATATATTGCTATATTAATATATTAATTAATATATTAATCAGTATATTAATTGTTATGTTCTATAATATTCAAATATCCGATATTTATTTGAAATTCTATTATATATATATAGTTTTTATATTAATAGAAATTATTCTAGATTCATAGTAATTGTGAAGAGTTAAGAGTGAACAGTTAATAGCTAAGATTTAAGATTCCAGTAGTTTACTAAATTCCTATGTGTGTCCAATTTATGTTATGCGAGCCCGCTTAGCTCAGAGGTTAGAGCATCGCATTTGTAATGCGAGGGTCATCGGTTCGACTCCGATAGCTGGCTTTTTCCATATGTTTGATTTTTTTTTTGCATAGTTGATAATATGAAATCAAAGAAATTGAAAAGGCTTCTTCCCCCTTTCCCAAAGGGCACTGATCTATTATCTCATAAGAACTTCCAATTATTAAAAAAAATTGGAGGAGTTTGATCTATGTAGACCAAATCAATCAAGAAAAGAACCCTTAAACTTAAAAAAAATTTTCTATTTTCTATTAATTTTAATACGATATATTATATAATATATATTAAGTATATAATATATTAAGTTAAGGCCCGGATATTGATATACAATTTATCTAATTATTCTTTCGAATTTTTCTTTGGAATACAATACTTCAATAAATTTTGATTAATTTATTATTTTGAATTTTAATTATATTTTTCATTTTTCTATTTATCATTTAGTTTAGTTTAATTTCATTTAGGTTTATGAAACTTTATAAGGAGTCTTTATGTCGCGTTACAGAGGGCCTCGTTTCAAAAAAATACGTCGTTTGGGGGCTTTACCGGGATTAACTAGTAAAAAACCTAGAGCTGGAAGTGATCTTAGAAATCAATTACGCCCCGGTAAAAAATCTCAATATCGTATTCGTTTAGAAGAAAAACAAAAATTGCGCTTTCATTATGGTCTTACAGAACAACAATTACTTAAATACGTTCGTATAGCCGGAAAAGCAAAAGGGTCAACAGGTCAAGTTTTACTACAATTACTTGAAATGCGGTTGGATAACATCCTTTTTCGATTAGGTATGGCTTCAACTATTCCTCAAGCCCGGCAATTGGTTAATCATAGACATATTTTAGTTAATGGTCGTATAGTAGATATACCAAGTTATCGATGCAAACCCCGAGATATTATTACAGTGAGAGATGAACAAAAATCTAAGTCTCTGGTTCAAAATTATCTTGATTCATCCTCCCGTGAGGAATTGCCAAAACATTTGACTCTTCACCCATTCCAATATAAAGGATCAGTCAATCAAATAATAGATAGTAAATGCGTCGGTTTGAAAATAAATGAATTGCTAGTTGTAGAATATTATTCTCGTCAGACTTAAACACAACTAAAATAAGAAGGATTCGGACAATTTTGCCCTTCCTTTCACCGATATAAAGAGACCCTCAGGAAGGCGTTTTATCCGGGGATTTTTTCCCACTCATGTATCATAGATTGATAGGGAGATCTTCATTCCTTGTCCATTCTTTCCAGTATAATCCATACCACAGAAATTAGGATTAGGAATAGAGAAGCCATATGTATAACTGTTAGAATAATGGTATGCATTGGTATTTGATATATTGCGATCAATAACATTGGTGAATTAGGTTGAAGGGTACGGAAAGAGAGGGATTCGAACCCTCGGTAAACAAAAGCCTACATAGCAGTTCCAATGCTACGCCTTCAACCACTCGGCCATCTCTCCTGCATAATGATTATGGTTCATAAACCGAATGAATAGTGATTCATATTTAGGTTTTTAGATAGGTGCGTACACTCTATTTTAACTATAAAAAGAAAAACGCTGCCAAACCCTTATTCGAGGCTGGCGGGGGATAAAAATAATTTTGTGAGACAAAATATTTAAACCAAAAAATATAAGGTATCTATTCATGTTTACAAAGAAGGCACTCCCGACTTTATTTTTGAATATTTATACCGAATTAAATCCCTGAATTGGAACGACTCCACCGATTGATCCATTTTTTTAGACTATGTTTAATGGCTACCTTTAGATCATGATTATATTTAGTTTAGACTCTTATTCTATTTTCATAAAAATTCTAAAATGACTTTCCAATTTTAGATCTTTCAACAATAACCCCTTACCCCATAGATTTATTCCAAATTCATGAAACGCCCCAGGAATCTTTATATTTGATTGTATAGCGTATATCCGTTATATACACAACACAAAACGGGCGGTTATTCTATTTTCATCCATCATAGAACGATTATTCGATTCTTTTTCCTCTTTGGATCATAATTCAATCAAAACTTTTCGAATTATCCTACAGATTAGGATATAAATTCGTTCATTCTTCAACTTTGATGAAATCAGAATAGTTTCCTATATTCTTATAATACTATATTTAAATGTAAAATTTAATTTACATTTGGATGAAATCCAATCGGCTTCAAATATTTCTTAGTTTTTATTGATTCCTGTCAAAAAGAAACAATTTGAGTCGAAGTTTAATTTTACTGAGTGTGTTTTTATGTTATTTCGTATTGTAAAATTCCGTTGTTTGTGGGATTATTTTCTCACAAAAGGTAATTAAAAGAAATTATAGAATGACTTTCTGCCTATGTCTAGATCTCGAATAAATGGAAATTTTATTGATAAGACCTTTTCAATTGTAGCCAATATCTTATTACGAATAATTCCGACAACTTTGGGCGAGAAAGAGGCATTTGCCTATTACAGAGATGGTGCGATTTGATTATTATATTTTTTATTTATTTATTTTATAATTTAATTTAGTTATTTATTTTATTTATATATATATATATTTTTTTTTTTTACCACTCTTAGTCTTCTTAGGAGGAAGACACATTATTATTCGGGATAGAAAGAAAAAAAATTATTGAAATAAATCTACGCTTGTTGAAGGTGAAGTTTGTAAATAAAACGAGCCCTTCTGTCGTGTATCCCCGATTAATGCAACCTCAAATGCTTCAATTGTCGATTCTAGAGTATTGAGCGAAAGGTTAGACCTATGGTATGGGTTAAGTCAAACTCACTCCATTAGTACCAATAGGAGGCATAGAGGAAGAGGCACTACTCCTAGGAATCAACAACACGAAAACTTTGTTATAAATTATCTCTTTTCCTTATCAGGATCGGGACTAAGAAGAATGGTTGGGACAACAAACATCCATCTAGTTTGTGTTTTGGATACCCGTATAACCATCGAAGACTGTTGAAGTGACTTATTCCTGAAAATTAAGATGCGTTTAAGACAAAGAAATTACTGGAGTCACTTTTTTTATCTAGTACCAACATACTAGATGTTAAGGAAAGATCTTTTACAAGAAGGTTGGCTAGAGATTTTTTGTAAAAACACCAGCCCTGCTCAGTTTATAATGAGAATATTTAAATCTTTTTTGATTCCATGTATTATTCTGATTATGTACATAAAGGAGGAGCCGTATGAGATGAAAATCTCATGTACGGTTCTGAAACGGAGATTCTTTAAATCGAATGACGACCGTAACGGATGTCCGCTCAATCCGAAGGAAATTATGCAGAAGCTTTACAGAATTATTATGAAGCTATGCGACTAGAAATTGATCCCTATGATCGAAGTTATATACTCTATAACATAGGCCTTATCCACACACGAAACGGAGAACATACGAAAGCTTTGGAATATTATTTTCGTGCACTAGAGCGAAACCCATTCTTACCACAAGCTTTTAATAATATGGCCGTGATCTGTCATTACGTGCGACTATCTCCACTATAGAAATAAAAAAGGGAATAAAAGAGCAAATCTATTAATAATTACTAGAAAAAATAGGCTTTCTACATATGTATCGTCCAAAACAACGATTTTTATCAGCTGTAGCAAAGAAATAAACTTCATAGAATTTGAGATATGAATATGAAGAAATAGGTATGCCTAAATAATTCTATGGATAAAGGATCTAATTGATAGAGAAAGCGCCGTAAAGATCAATTCGCGAGGTTTTGGGCCGATAATACGGACTGCTTATTTATGTCATGATATGAGATAAAAGTTAGGAATCAACTTATGTAATAGAGTTGATCCCCTAAGGTATTGAGCAGCGGTGTAGCATCAGATCCCAAAGATAGTAAGCCTTTTCCTTCTTATAAAGTCTTTTTCACAGATTCTATAGAAATTCATATATGAAACCGAGATAGTTACCTTTTTAGAAAACTCTAATAATAGTGGAGATGCCTATGCACTTTATGAAGGTGGGAGAAAAGAGAAAACTGATTAAATTAGTAAGTAAAACTCAAGTTTGAAACTTATAACCATAACCTCTTTTTCTTTTGGTTAACTCGAGAGAAAAAAAAATGGGATAGATCCACGGATCCACGATAAATCTCATTCAATTAGATATGGTAGATTAAAAAAGGGACGCCAAAAGAACTTGACGGCTGAGCCGTATGAGGTCGGAAACTCTCAAGTACGGTTCTAAGGGAAGGAATTTACCCACCTATTCCGACCGGGGAGAACAGGCCATTCGACAAGGAGATTCTGAAATTGCGGAAGCTTGGTTCGATCAAGCTGCCGAATATTGGAAACAAGCTCTAGCGCTTACTCCCGGTAATTATATTGAAGCGC